AAATAATGAATCATAAATCGAGTTCGGGTTCGAATTCCATAAGTAATATAATATGGATCTTTTTTTCTATAATGATAGAGAAATGAAACACATTTATTCACGATTTCATTTACTTGCAATTTTTTTTTTTGAAAAAAAAAGGATTGGCTGAACTTGAAAATTTACTCATTGAATGAGTAAACGATTGAATCGGATTCGGTTGGGCGGTACCAACTAAATCGAGTGCTATCTCCCATTTATCTCTTATTGAATTAACTGATCAACTTGCTATCGGACATTTATTTTCGATTTGGTATTATTCCAAAAAGGATTTCGACATATTTCACTTTATTATAATTATGAGAATCAATCCTACTACTTCTAGCCCTGCGGTTTCCACACTTGAAGAAAAAAAACTAGGGCGTATCGCTCAAATTATTGGCCCAGTACTGGATGTCGTTTTTCCCCCGGGCAAAATGCCTAATATTTATAACGCTTTGGTAGTTAAGGGTCGAGATACTGTCGGTCAGCAAATTAATGTGACTTGTGAGGTACAACAATTATTAGGAAATAATCGAGTTAGAGCTGTAGCTATGAGTGCTACAGATGGGCTGATGAGAGGAATGGAAGTGATTAACACGGGAGCTCCTCTAAGTGTTCCAGTCGGCGGAGCTACTCTCGGGCGAATCTTCAACGTTCTTGGAGAGCCTGTTGATAATTTAGGTCCTGTAGATACTCGCACAACATCTCCTATTCATAGATCTGCGCCTGCCTTTATACAGTTAGATACGAAATTATCAATCTTTGAAACAGGTATTAAGGTGGTAGATCTTTTAGCTCCTTATCGCCGTGGAGGAAAAATCGGACTATTTGGGGGAGCTGGAGTAGGTAAAACAGTACTCATCATGGAATTGATCAACAACATTGCCAAAGCTCATGGAGGCGTATCCGTATTTGGCGGAGTAGGAGAACGTACTCGTGAAGGAAATGATCTTTACATGGAAATGAAAGAATCCGGAGTAATTAATGAAAAAAATCTTGCAGAATCAAAAGTAGCTTTAGTCTATGGTCAAATGAATGAACCGCCGGGAGCTCGTATGAGAGTTGGTTTGACTGCCCTAACTATGGCAGAATATTTCCGGGATGTTAATGAACAAGATGTGCTTCTATTCATCGACAATATCTTTCGTTTTGTCCAAGCAGGATCAGAAGTATCCGCATTATTAGGGAGAATGCCTTCTGCAGTGGGTTATCAACCTACCCTTAGTACAGAAATGGGTTCTTTGCAAGAAAGAATTACTTCTACCAAAGAGGGATCTATAACTTCGATCCAAGCAGTTTATGTACCTGCGGATGATTTGACCGACCCTGCTCCTGCCACTACATTTGCACATTTAGATGCTACTACCGTACTATCAAGAGGATTAGCTGCCAAGGGTATTTATCCAGCAGTAGATCCTTTAGATTCAACGTCAACTATGTTACAACCTCGGATCGTTGGCGAGGAACATTATGAAACTGCGCAAAGAGTTAAGCAAACTTCACAACGTTACAAAGAACTTCAGGACATTATAGCTATTCTTGGGTTGGATGAATTATCCGAGGAGGATCGTTTAACTGTAGCAAGAGCACGAAAAATTGAGCGTTTCTTATCACAACCCTTCTTCGTGGCAGAAGTATTTACTGGTTCTCCAGGAAAATATGTTGGTCTTGCAGAAACAATTAGGGGGTTTCAACTGATCCTTTCCGGAGAATTAGATGGTCTGCCCGAGCAGGCTTTTTATTTGGTGGGTAACATCGATGAAGCTACCGCGAAAGCTATGAACTTAGAAGTGGAGAGCAATTTGAAGAAATGACCTTAAATCTTTGTGTACTGACTCCTAATCGAATTATTTGGGATTCAGAAGTGAAAGAAATCATTTTATCTACAAATAGTGGCCAAATTGGTGTATTACCGAACCACGCCCCTATTGCCACGGCTGTAGATATAGGTCTTTTGAGAATACGCCTCAACGACCAATGGTTAACGGTGGCTCTGATGGGTGGTTTTGCTAGAATAGGGAATAATGAGATCACCATTTTAGGAAATGATGCGGAGATGAGTACTGACATTGATCCGCAAGAAGCTCAACAAACTCTTAAAATAGCTGAAGCTAACTTGAGTAGAGCTGAGGGTAAGAGACAAGTGATTGAAGCGAATCTAGCTCTCAGACGAGCTAGGACACGAGTAGAGGCTGTCAATGTTATTTCCTACTAGTCAATACATCAAAATAATCAAAAGAAGTTTTTTAGAAGTTCTTTATTATACACCACATTTAGATTCTGCCAATTGAAGACAATCAAGTCTAATCTGATACAACGAAAAAAGGAGGATGGGTAGAAAAACTTATTAGATACCGGAGTCAATGCAATGGTATCTAATAAGTTCTACCTACTATTGGATTTGAACCAATGACTCCTGCCGTATGAAAGCAATACTCTAACCACTGAGTTAAGTAGGTAATTTATCACCGCAAAAGAAGACCCATCACCTCGGGGATTATAGATAGAATATAATTTCTAAGCAATACCAATCTGTTAACAGTAAACGGATCAAAGAGTTATCATGTGAGATTAGGAAATATCCATCTTGACAAGAAATTATCTATATGTTAAGATATCTATGACAAGGGCTATAGCTCAGTTAGGTAGAGCACCTCGTTTACACGTGCGCCAATGCTTTTCAAGGGAGCTTATTATGCAATGAACATAGTTGATCTTATTGAAAAATCAATGTCTTACTCCATAGATTCGAGAGAACAATAGCATGACAAATATTTGGTTCGGTCCGATTTTGGTGCGAATTTAGGTGCCAAATCAAATAGAACCCGTCATTGATTTGATAGTTGATAAGGTAAATACCCAGCCCATTCAATGCTAGGCATAATGAGTATAAGGGCTTCAAAAAAACCTCCTTTCATCCTATGAACTTTAAGGTGTATGAAGTCTCATATTCGACTCTTGCAGCGGAACGATAGAGACTCCATTTAACTTAGGTTGATCTAAGCCGAAGGCAGACCTAAGTCAAGGTAACCCTTCTTTGAAACACTTTGGTATTGCTACTAGATCTGAATACAAATAATGAATCAGAGCACATGGAGCCAGCTCATTATCTTCCTGTAAAGAAAAAATATGGTGGACTAACTGATCTTTACATCAGTTGATGAAAGAGCCCAATGCAACAAACAAAATGCATGTTGGGTCTTTGAAACAGTTCGAATCATTTCGATAATAATCAGTTTGATCTGTTTTACCGAGAAGGTCTACGGTTCGAGTCCGTATAGCCCTAATACATTCTATTTGTCTATTTTTGTATAGACATTCTATTTTTGTTTAGTATAGTTTTCATTTCCTCATTAGTACTTGTTTATAGACTGGACAGACCAGACCATTGGTTGTTTCATAGAAATGAAATGAAAGCATTACCACATATTCATGTAAATACATAGGTACCTGAAAATAAAAACAATAATTCATTCCAATGGATCTAATCAGATCAGTATGTGTCAAATCTAGGACAAGAAAAATAAAGAAAATATAATCGTTCGATGCATTAGATTGTGTTTACGTATTCGTATTTGTATAAAATCAATAGAAACAACGACGATCCTTTACCTGGATTTTAATGAAAAGAATACTTCGAATATGTTAGAAATCCCTAGACATTTTTTACCCCCCAAAAATTATTGGTTTTGATAATAACTATGTTATGTTTGATATTATTTTTTGATAATATTTCATTATCTTATTTCATTTTATTATTTATACATTACATAAATTATATATTTACATATAATTTATATAAGAAATATATATTTCTAAATATAAAATACAAAGAAATAAATATAAGGAAATATCAAGAAAAAAACAAAAACATAGTATTACGTTTCAGAATTATGAAATATAGTTATAGTATTACTATTCATTAGATTACATTAGTAATAGAATATTCTATTAGGTTAGATTAGTATATTTTAGTATTTAATTAAATTATTTTTATTATTTAGAATTTTTTTATTTAATATTTTTTAATCTTATATCTATTTTTTTATAGAGAATAGAGAAAGCGAGACAAAGTGAGAGAGTTTTGTTTGTGTAAGAGCGCCTTATTTCTACACCATATCTAAATAGAATCAAAATCAAAAACGGAATCCCGATTCCGTTGGATGAATCTCTAAACAAGACATGCCACGCAGCAAACAAACTCTGAACTATACACTTTGATTTGATTAAAATAAATTCTTGTTTCACCTAGGAAAACAAGTTCTGGATGAATTGACAATGCCAACTCGAATAATTAAGCATATTCCACATTAATAGGAGTACATTTATGTTTCTGCTTCACGAATATGATATTTTATGGGCATTTCTAATAATATCAAGCGTTATTCCTATCTTGGCATTTGTAATTTCAGGAGTTTTAGCCCCGGTTAGTAAAGGACCAGAGAAGCTCTCTAGTTATGAATCGGGCATAGAACCTATGGGAGACGCTTGGTTACAATTCCGAATCCGCTATTACATGTTTGCTCTAGTTTTTGTTGTTTTTGATGTTGAAACGGTCTTTCTTTATCCATGGGCAATGAGTTTCGATGTATTGGGTGTATCTGTATTTATCGAAGCTTTAATTTTCGTGCTTATCCCAATTGTGGGTTCAGTTTATGCATGGCGAAAGGGAGCGTTGGAATGGTCTTAACTGAGTATTCAGACAATAAAAAAAAAAAGGAAGGAAAAAATTACATTGAGACAGTTATGAATTTGATTGAGTTTCCGTTACTTGACCAAACAACCCCCAATTCAGTTATTTCAACTACATCGAATGATCTTTCGAATTGGTCAAGACTCTCCAGTTTATGGCCGCTTCTATATGGTACCAGTTGCTGTTTCATTGAATTTGCTTCATTAATAGGCTCGCGATTCGACTTTGATCGTTATGGGTTGGTACCAAGATCAAGTCCTAGGCAAGCGGACCTAATTTTAACAGC